AAATATCCTGAACAGTTTCTGTAGGTTGAGCACCCTTTTCAAGGAAATATAGAATAGCAGGAACATTTAAATAAGTTTGATTCTTTATTGGATCATAAAAACCCACTTTCCGAAGATCTCTTCCTTCTCTTCGGGCTCGAACATCAATTGCAACGATTCGATAGACGGCTCATTGGGATAGATGTAGATGAATAATACCCCCCCCCTAGAAACGTATAGGAAGTTTTCTCCTCGTACGGCTCGAGAAAAAATGATTTAAAGTTTTATTTATGTTTATGTATAGAATTACAACGGCAAATGGATATATAAAATGATTAAATCAATATGATTAAGTTCTTTCTTCTTCTTCCTTCCTGAAAAAGAAAAAAACCATTCGTACTCATAACTCAAATTGGATAACTCTCAAATAGTTCAAAGGAAAATCTTTAGGCATTTCTTTTATTGAGTGGTCTTTAAACCCCTTCCTTTTTTCATTTGTTTCATTTCATTTTTTTTTTGATTTGTTTTTATTATGGTTCAGTTATTGAGACAATTGAAAGGGTGTTTCCTTGTTCTGGGATCCTTTATCTTTTTTTTTGTTTTAAATCATTGGGTTTAGACATAACTTCGGTGATTCTTAATCCTCTCAAAATGGCAGCAACATACCCCTTTTGTGATTTTCTTTCTATCAAAGAATCATACAAACGGTTGATTCCTACGCGATACACTTTGTATCGAAAGAGTTTTATGAATTCCAAGAAATTTTCCTTTTGGGTTGGAAACTTGGAACCTTTTCGATTTCTATATCGAAGATATATTTACGAAGTTGTTCCAATTTATTGATTGGCATTAACCCTAGATCTTTGCACTTGAGAAATGAATCAATATTTTCTACTCGAGCTCCATCATGAACTATTTACATTACAACCCAACAAAAAAAGAGAGGGTATAGTGGAACAGAACAAACGATGTCGAGCCAAGAGCACCTCCATTCCTATAAAAAATGGTGGACGTAAGAATCCACAACGGATCATGTCTTTCAAGTCGCACGTTGCTTTCTACCACATCGTTTCAAACGAAGTTTTACCATAACATTTCTCTAATTTGGAGCCGGTATGGAATTGATTCTATTATGGAATCATGAATAATCATTGGTTCATCCGTTACATAGTAATCTATATTTTTTTCTTCTATATAAATAGATAGATATTTATATGAAAAAGTTTTAGCAAGAATTAAACTTAACCCCCTATTTTTAACTCCATGCTTGATTAATAATAATTAAAAATATTAGAGATTAATAAAGAAATATTCTATTAAAAAAATAGAAATATCATAAAAAAAAAACAAAAATAAGACGAATAAACGAGTTCTTTTTGAATATCTACATCTTCCTTTGACATTCTTATTTTTTATTTGAATATTATTTCAATAAAGTTTTACAGTACGACCCGCGTTTGATCCTCATAAAAGAGAAATATTTGTATTTCTTTGTTAAATATTTCAATTTGAAAATGGAAAAGATCCCCATTTTTTCACAAAAAAAAAACGATTGTCACTGAAATAGAGCGATAACAATATATACATATAAGTTATGCATTTCCTCATTATATATAATTATAATATACTAATATATATTTTCGTATTTTATTTGATGTGAGATTCAGTAATCTTTCTATAATCAAAAAGTAAAATGAATAAAATGGATGAAGCACCCTTGTCTCAATCTTTACATAGATTTACAATTATTCATTAGAGCCAAAGATGAACTATTGAAAAATAAAGTTCAAATAAAATACATCGATTACATATGTAATTTGATTGTTTATTAATAAGATTCGGACAGACGTAGATATTGAACTTAATACTTTCCGCTGTTCATTAACTTTTACCTACTCCCCGAATTCGATAGGAATCATAAATCAAATAAAGGTCCTTTTTTTTCGAGACGCTGACTATCTTGTCTAGGTATAAAGCCAAACAAGTATAGATTAAATCCTTGCCCCCCCTTTTTTTTTTATTTTACCCTAGAGTCTTAGAGATTTAATCCCCTTAATTGAATTCAATTATAGCATCAAAAACCCCCTCTTGGTTAGAAAATAAGAGATCCACAGAGAATTTATAATTGAACTATTTCATTTAAAGAATAGGGAATAAGAGATAGGAGATAGAATATAGGTTCTTTCGAATTTAGATACATTTTACATCGTTGAGAATTCAATACGGAACGTAAGTTTTTTCTAAATAACTAACTTCTTTCAATATGAATATGAAGAGAATAAACATGTGATGAAAAGCCCAACCAACTTTTTTATTGAATTCAAATCCTTGTAATCTATGTTCCTATCTTACCTGAATTACAATATGATTCAGAGAAGAATAATTAAAAAGCAGAAAGAAGAATCACGTTCTATACAATATTAGACCTTTAAAAAAAAGTTGTTCAAAAAAGAATATTTATTCTAATATAATGGAATATGCTCTGGGACGGAAGGATTCGAACCTCCGAATAACGGGACCA